GAGACGGAGAAAGAATCCAGAGTCCGGCCTTCCCCATTCCTCTTGAGGTGACCAAGGACGAATGGTTTGACGATTGACCTCTCTAACGTGAAAAGCGGAAGCCCGGGAAAGGGTTAGGCGTCCAGTAACTGCCGAGAACGGCTCCGATGCCCCCATTGGGACGCTCCGATAGGGACTTATGAATCCCTGTAGGTCCAAGGCAAACGTGCGGAGCGACCCCCACGCTGAATAAGATTGGGGCTGTTTGCCTTTGGTAAAGATGGGGAACACCTGCTGCAACCTCCACCCCAAGCGATAAGGGCAAGATTTGCTATCTCAAGCGACCTCACTCCCAAGCTTCGCACTACTCACCCTATCCCAAGCCACAAGGTGGACCCCGTGGTTCGAATCACCTCCCGCCCATAAGAAAGCTCGCTGTAGGCGCTCCATCACTGATTTTACTTTCTTAGGGGCATAAAAGACAGACATGCTATAAATATAGGGATGCTCTGGATAGCTTTCTCAATGGAGCTCTACCAGCCAGAGTGAGCAACTTACCTTTCCAGCCCGCCAGCTTTTTTTGGATACGATCCACCACACGCTTCCACAGATTACTGCTTGATCTCCCAGTCAAAAATGGCAGTCCTAGGTAGATGGAAGGCCACGATCCTTCAGCACAACCTAGGATATGACTAATACGCCCTTTTCTCTTATCAGAAGAGTGAATGAAGAAAGTCCTCCCCCTGAACTGAAAATGAATTTTCTGACCTCTCGTAATCCCCGCCCTGATTGCTCTCGCCGACAGCTGGTTTGCTTTCGCAAAAATAAACGTCTACAAACTGGAGATGGGATATAGGGCTCACTCCATGAGCGGGGCAAATCCCTTTCCCCTCCAAACACTTCTTCTCCAGACATATCCCCCTCCGCCGCTATAATGAACAGAGAGGGGGATAGAGGGTCTCCCTGCCTCAGGCCTCTATAGCTCTCAAAATAACCCCTTGGCTGCCCGTTGATCATCACCGAGAACTTAGGAGTCGAAATGCACTGCTCCACGAGAAGGCACCACCACTGCCCAAAGCATCATAAATAAGGAGCACCTCCTTCAAGAAACCCCTGTCCAACCGCCTTAGCCATGTCGAGTTTCAAACTCTAACTCGCCTTTGATTTTCCGGCATTCTTCATGGAGTGAATAAAATTTGGGGATAATTCAACACATTTCAAAAACGCCTTGATGAAAGCAAAAAAAATGGGAAGATCACACATTTCAACATTCTATATATTTTTCATAGTTTATTTCCATTTAGTGAATCTTTTTAAAATGTTGGGATAACTCCACTATATCTGCCGTATGGAAGGATCATATTGATTATGAATCTTTAGGCATAATTTCAGGCAAAATTTAGGGCTAAGACCCCGCAATCTACAATCTGCCTCCCCGCCCCTTGACTCTTTGAAAGAATCTTTGGAATGCCTTCGGTTGGCCATGATTTTGCTGAGAATCTTGTAAACCGTGTTACACAAAGAACTCGGCCTGAACTGAATGGATCTACTTTCCTGTTCAACCTTGGGAATTAGGACAATGAAGGTTACGTTGATTTCCCTAAGCATCCTTCCTTTTTCAAAAAAATCCTTCACAGCCCAAAACTTATGGAAAAAGAAGTGAGGGAAACCGTGTGATACTTGCTAAAGAAGAAGTGGTTCATATGCATCTATATAAGATTTAATATATATATGGTCATTTTCTCATTGATAAAAGATCAAGAAAAAATGGAAAAGAAAGAAGAAAGAACTAATAGAGCCTCCTCTCCTTCAAGCTCTCAGATCATGTCCCTATGCCGCGAGTGGAGGCACCGAAGGAGTCAGGCTAAGACGCTTAGTAGAAGTAATAGGATAGAGTAGCTACCAGATGCCCTTCCTTTACTATAGCTATAGGTGAGGACTGTAGTTGTTCCATCCGCTTCCTTCCCTTCGACCTTCGGTCACTGACTCTGATGAGATTAGAGACAGTTCTACCCAAGCTCGAGAAAGGTCTCGGATGAAGCGCCACGAGATCTGACTCGAGAGGTAGACTCGCGAAAATGACTCGACACGAGACCTGACTCGCGAGGATGACTCGCCAGGACCAGGAGTGGAGTAGAGTATCGCGAGGAGTGGAATCCCGAAAGGATAGTACTTACTCCTCTCTGATGAGAAATTCACAATCGTTCATCTCGTTTTCCTCTTTCTTATTAATGCAATCACGTAGTACCCCCTTGTACCTCTGCCAAGTGAGAAAGGGATATGTAAGAGATAGGGAAGGGATGGACAAGCCTGTCTGTCTAGTAAGCTGTCTAGTAAGGGCTACAGGGGAGGAGAGAGTCCTTCCATTCGGCTTTATTGGGCAGACAATACATTGAACTATCACCCCCGAGAGGGAAGGCGCAGCCGAAGGCAAGCCAGGGGAGGCAACGGTCATATCTACTCTTGCCTTTATCAATCTTAAAGGGTAGTCGCTCTAGCCTTTATAAGATAAGCAGTAGCTCTTTCCTTTCAATAGTAGGAGAGAGTGTTGTCTACTCTTCTCCTTCGGCTTATTGTAGTTGCTCTCTCTTCTTCCTTATGTAGTTCCTCTCTTGCTTGCCTTAGCGCAGGAGCTACACGGAATGGGTCTGACCTTTATCCTACCTATAGGCTCTTCACGTAGCCCAACTCCCTCCCTACTTCCCTAAAAAGTAGTAGGAGAGAGTCTACTCTAAGCCCTCGGCTTGTTGCATTGATCTCTCCAAGAATTGAGTCATTCATAGTTTATTTAGTCTTTCCGTCCGTTCCTGTCCATTGCTCAAATCGGTCGTGGGAATCACGTAAAAGCAAAGCGTGCACCTGGGGGAGATGAAGGATTTGAAGGCGGGTGGTGGCGGGTAGGCGTGCATTGAACCTCCTGCACCGAGAGATGGAAGAGATGGAAAGGTTGACTATCCATGCCGAGGTATGGCACCAACAGCATGGGCCAGAGAGGCGGCAAGGGATTCATCTCCTCCTCATCCCGGGTGTTACAGTCCAATATAAGAGGCATTTTAAAAAGATAATTTTGCTTTCCGCCGCTTTTTCGGCAAAAGAGACCTCAAAACTGTATGAAAATCTTTTCCGGCGGTGAGAAGAGTCTCAGTGAATCTTATTATAGTCTTCTATTAGGGTTGGCGGGGGTTCTTTATAAAAATTGACGAAAGGCTGAATTTCCTTCATCCTAGATAGGAAGAGTAGTTGTTTGAAGAAGATCGGTTGCTACGGTTCTATTCGTTCTTTTTTTTGGCAATGTAGAGTCCGTATTATCCTAGAGCCAACGGACAAGCCGAGTCGACGAACAAGATCTCGATTCATATGTAGCGGAAGACTTTTGAGACGCGGTCCTATAGACTACCGTTCTATGGGCCTTTCGTACGTGCTCTAATCCTCTGAGCTACAGGCCCCAGCCCCTCTCCCCTGGATCTGTTCCCGGGAGTACCCTAATATTTGAGGATAATTCAACACATTTCAAAAACGCCTTGATGAAAGATCTCATTCTTACCTAATATTAAGATTTTGGGAGAATGAAAGTCAAAAAGAGTGAAAAATGAAAATCTGAGGAGAATTCAAATAAAACGCTAAAATGTTAGGATAATTCAACACATTTCAAAAACGCCTTGATGAAAGCCAAAAAAATGGGAAGATCACACATTTCAACATGCAGCATGAAACCTCTTCAATATAGTTAAGTGAATCTTTCTATATAAAATGCATAATCAATATAAAACAAAGAAGCATTCAAGACTGTCTTTTTATATATTTCTCTTTCATTTTTTATCATTTTATATATTTCATTTCAAAACAAAAAGGGAGAATTCAACACATTTCAAGAAGGCGCTGCAAGCGAAGGAGAATTCCACACATATCAAAACAAAAAAAACAAAGAAAGCAGCATTCAACCTCTGACATTTATGGAGAATGAAACTAAAACGCTCTGAAAGATAGCATAATATATATATATATATATATAAAGATTCCACCTTGGAAGATAATTCCACACATATCAAAACAAAAGAAAAACAAAAAAAAGGCATTCTTTCTTTTTCAACCTATTCAATAGTTATGTGATTTCAATCTTTGGAGAATGAAACGAAAATGAAAGATAGCATTCTGACCTTTAGTGAATATTTAAGGTGAAGGGAGAATGAAACTAAAACGCTCTGAAAGATAGCATAATTTAGGTAGATTCAATTTTTGAGTGAATGCTGCCTATACAGTTCTCTTTTCCTTTGACTAGAAATCCCTGTGGTTGCTCAACATAAACTTCTTCTTCTAGTTCACCATTTTCATAAAAAGGAAGATTTCACATCTAATTGAAAAACTGTCCATTTCATTTATGTTGAGCTGCGATAGCTAAAACAGTTATGCTAGTCTTTTGTCTAGCAAGCGGAGCATTTCTGGAAAATCTATACTGCTGTGAGAAACCTTTAGCCGCCTTACGCTTTTGCACAGATCCATCCACATTCCACTTTGTTTTGAAGATCCACTTCAGCCCCCCTTTCTGCCGGAGGATCAACCAACTCCCATGTGCTATGTTATTAATGGACTGCCCTTTATGCATTCATTGCATTTATCCTCTTCCACTGCTCCTTCAAATGACTTTTGATCTATAGCAGCCAGAGAAAGTGACAATTAGCATAAATTTCTCTTAGGGACCTTACCTTTATCGGAGGACTTGGAGACGACGGAGAACTTGTGCATGATGAAGGTGGGCTTGAGCTTGAGGAAGAGGGACTTGAAATTTATATTTTCTAATTCCGCTGCTTTTTCTTCCTTGGAACCTGTTGATCAATTTCAGTCCAAGTCCAAGCATCTTGTTCATTGAAAATCACATCTCTACTAATCAAAACATTGAATTTTTTTTACCTTTGTTTTGTTTCATTACTGTAATAAATAAATAAATATATATATATATATTATTATATATATATATATATAATAATATATTAATATATATATATATATATAAATATATCGTTCATCCAACTTTTTGGTTTTTTCTGAAGGAATATGAACATAAGCAATTGACCCAAAGATTCTAAAATGACTGACCTCCTTCTTCCACTCCAAGCTTCATAAGGAGTCCTTTTCTTCACCGCTTTCGTTGGACTTCTATTGAGAAGGTAAACAGCTGTAGCGACTGCTTCTGCCGTTTGGAAGCCCTTTTCCTTTGAACATAATGCCATTTCAACGATGGTCCTATTCTTTAGCTCTGCTACACAATTTTGCTTAGAAAAGAGGGTGCAAAAAAAGACTGTTAATTGACCCATTAATCTTAAAAAAATGAAAAAATGGATTCGATGTGAACTCACCACCTCTGTCAGTTCGAAGGACCTTCAATGACCACTCTTTTTTTCTACATAAGCTTTGAATTGAAGAAAAAAAGGAAATGCATCTTCTTTCTTTTTCATAAAATAGACCCCTAGTGAAATCATCAACAAAGATGAGAACGACTTTTTTTGAGAAAGAACGTTTGCATTGGACCATTTATATAAATAGGCATGCACTAGCTCGAGTGGTTGACTTGCTCTCCATGATCTAGCCTTCAAAGAATTCCGATGATGTTTGCCAAACACACAACTTTCAAAAATGATAAAATTGCAATCCGGGGGTTGATCTGCGCGGGATTGCTAGTCCCACACAGACCTAGCACTGCAGACCCCTCGACTCTCTTTCTATATCGATTTGACTGCAGGCATGAGGCCGTCAGTCAAATTTCCTAGCAGTATTTTGAAGTAGTCTTAGCAGGACAACCGAAAAAAGAAGAAAGAAAGTCCCGAAGAGCTGAACGGCCGTCCAACTCCCCCAAACACAAGGGAGCGGGCACTGCTCTCAGCCTGTCGTAAGAACTCAACAAAACTCCATACCAGAAGATCATGACCTTCTTCCTAGAACGGAGTATAGACATTGGTGGAGGAATCCTCGAGCGACACATCGTCATTTACGCGCGTACCATCGGAGAGACTTTAGCCACATATTAACCCATGGTTGAAGAATGAGGCGATCAATAAAGTCCTCCCCCTGAACTGGAGAAAATGTCCGAAGACCTTATATTTCCTTTTCATAAGGAAGCAATCGAAGGCTTTCACCCTATCAAGCAAGCAAGCAAGCAAGAATGAAGGCTCGTGCGAGACCCGGCGTTCACACTCCCAGGAAATGCTAACCACAGTTTCAATGGTAACGGGAATACGCCTGACGGCGAAAGCATAAAAAGATAGTGAAGCTAAGCTTCCATCGCTTAGATTTAGGGCGATAGGGCGCACCACAGATACGATAAGAAGCACCCCTCAATCGATAGGTCAAAGACAGACACATAGTACCAATGACATCTCTCATCTTTGATAAAATCGGGGTTGCAACAGAGTCAACCAAAGACCAGAGCATCTTAAGCAAAGAGAGAAATCCCTAGTCACTTCGTCGCTCCAAAATCTTTTGGCAAACTCCAAAGCACCTTTATTTGAAATGATAGACTTTTCTTTAGATATAGTTATAGTACACTCATTAAAAATCTCTTGGTAAGCGGCCGCCACCCACCTTCTCGTCGGCGATCACCGTCGCCAAGAATGGCATAGTCGCAAAACTTCGTCGTGCCATACACCCTCTCAGCAGCTATCCACACAAGCATATGATGTGTAAGTTTGAATAGAGGCCAAGAACTCAAAAATCCGAGGTCCTTCGTGAACGTCACAACCGGTGACCTATAGCCTTTCTTATCTCAGGTAATTGAAAGACTAAATAACACTGTATGAACGTCCAGGAAGTAGCAAAGGGATTTCCGAACAACCCTGCAATCATACAGGACGTCAGGATAACAGGTAAGGAATCGGTAGCAGCCTTGAGATCAAAAGAGCTTTCTCTTTCCTCTCAAGTACTGCAACGGTTGGGTCTGGTTATAGGTACCATCCATTCTGAACCTTGCCAAAACCGTCATGGCCCAATCATGTATAGGCCGTACCAAGGCCTGAGACAAGGGTGAGCCAATAGCGAATCACCTTTTCTTCCCTGCTCCCTCGACCTTCACTCCAATCCAGCCAAGCTGAGGCTGCCAGCGCATTGTATCTAACCGGCAATACAAGTAGCGAGCATCCGACATCTCCGGCCGAACGGTTAGGCAACACTACGGCGCCTGGGTAAACATCCCGTTTACAAAACAAAACAAGACGTCGAGAGTTTCACCATTCCCCTACTGCAGCCAAAGTGATAGCGGCTGTAGCATCCACCGGTAATGTGTGGAAGAGGGTAAGCTTTCTATGTGGATAGGACGTATCAACACCTTGTTGGGTCCTGAGGACCAGGATAGCCGAAGATCAAAACCTAAATTCAAAGGGCTTGATCATCGAAGCCAGGGCAATAACGATGAAGGAATTTGAGCGCTGATGTAGCTAATTTATCAGCCACCTTCATAGTCGATTCATTAGGGTCGTCACCTTCTACCTATATAGTGGAAGTATCCACCATTTTCTTTGTATACGAATGCGAACTCCTATGGGACTTCCTAAATAAAACTGCAATCGCAGTTTATCAACCAGTCACAAGTAGTTCAAAATACTCGACTTAGCTCCAAAAGGTCATCCACCCGGCCCTTCTGACGAGGGGGCGGAAGATAACGAAAGGAAAGTCCTAACTAAATCATAACACAAGAACCTCAACCGTCTACCCATTCAATCCATCATATCAGTCGAGTCGATCCGATTCGTTCTTATCTATAGAGAACGCAAGAGAGAACTTATGACCTCGCGGATGGAGAGGGATTCGAACCCCCGGTATTCCTATCAATACTTCGGTTTTCAAGACCGACTCTTTCAACCGCTCAGACATCCATCCCAGCTTCCAATGCGCTAGCGCGCGGGCTAGCGCGCTACGGCTTCTTTTTCAGCCTCCGCAAGCGTCAAGAAAGCATCACTCAAGTAGGAGTCCTTAAACCTTGAAAGGGGCTTCCAGGCAGGAAGAAGCCTTGGAACACGAGACGTTCCGCAAGCTACGTTTATTAGGTGCAACTGTCTTAAAGCGATAATAGATAGAATATGATTTGTTTAAGGACTCAAAAATTTTATAATAACTAAACGTCAGAGGTTGAATGCTTCATGCGGCTTTTAGTTGAGTTATCCTCAAATTGAGGTCAGAATATTCTCTTTCAATTTGAGTGGAATTCTCCAAAGATTGAAAAGATTCACTAAATGGAAATACACTATATTAATTATATATAAAGGTTGAATCTTGAAATTGAAAGAAATGCTTAAATCAATAAATAAAATAAAATATATAAATATATATATATATATTGATAATTTCTTTATCTTTCTTTTCTTTCAGAGCGTTTTAGTTTCATTATACTAAGATTTGTGTTGAGTTTCATTATACTAAAATTTTTGCGTTTTAGTTGAGTTATCCCATTTGAGAATGGCTTTCAGCGAAGGGAAAGTGAAAGATCATCTGCTCCGTCGGTTTATTTTTTCGGTTGCAACACTATTTCGCGGCATCGAGACTGAGGTGGTTTATAGCCCAAACCATATGTCCCAATCATGCCAGTAGTCTTTTTGGGGATCTTCATCCCTTGGCCTTCTTTGCCTAGACCTGAGAGCATATCGTAGCCAATCTGGGCCATGATTTCCCATGCATGCCGACAGAGTTTGAAGGTGGCAGGGGCTCTTGCCAAAGTAAACAGCAGTCAGGCGTACGGCCTGAGAGCGCCCAGTAACGGTTCGATTATAGAAAGCGTTGGACCATGGGAATTCAATGTCCAAGACGGATATCATTGGTTCTTTCCCAGGGCGCCTATCTTCTTCTTTCTCGATAGAAAGCATGTCCTCTTCGAGGGGCTTACAGTCTCCTCCTCAGCAGATAGTCTGACTTCGTTGTCGGCTTGGATCGTCACCTTTGTAGGGGAATTTCAAAGACTGATGATATGTAGAAGAGATTGCCCCAGCTTGATGAAGCCACGGTCTCCCCAACAATGGATTGAAGGTTGCCTTGAGATCTAGGACATGGAACTGTGTAATAAGGCTGAGTGGACTCACTTGAAGATCCAGGGTAAACTTGCCCCTTGCAGCTCTCTTCGAATTCTCGTATGCTCTTATTGATGCAGACGATGGAGTAAGGAGAGATTCTTTCAAGCCGAGAGTTTGGAAAGTTTAAAAAGGGCAACTATTTAGGGCTGCCCTGTATCAATCAACGTCTTTGGGACCGAATGGTCGTTGAGAAAGACGGTGATATGTAGAGTTCATGCCTTTTTTGATTTCGTCCTCCGTAAACGTGAGGGCATTGATGGTCAAGATTTGCTCGACTGCTTCTTGGAGCCCTTCTGGCGTTAGAGTCGACGGGACTTGTGCTTCTTGTAATAAATTGAAGAACTACTCCTTATGCTTGGGAGAGGTTCTCAACAACTCCAAGATCGATATGTGAGCCGGCAATTTGCTGAGATGACCAAGGAGGTCGTACTCGGGTTGTGCGGCCACCTTTTCTGCTTGCTTGATCTGCAACTGCTTCTTCCTGACTCGTGGGCTGTGACGCCAATTGGTCGGGCCTTGCATATATTCTCCAAGTTCTTGTGACTGGGTGAACGGGGAGGGAACAAGAACTTGAACTAAAACACGCCTCTTTTTTTTTGCTCTGAAAGCTGCTTCCTTTGAATTTGAATCGAGATATAAGGCTTCCTGGGTGCCTCTGAGCTTTGAACCGATGAAGGAGAAGATTTTTCTGTTGGAGCTTCTATAATCTCTATCAACTTCCGATTCTTTGATTGAGAAGGAGCCGGCGTATCAAATGCCGTAGGAGGTGAGTTCTTTGGAGGCGGGAGCTCCACCTTGACTGGGGTCTTGCCATAGATTACTCGAGGGGTAGTTTTGACGTAACTCACCTCTCGGGATGTCGCTTCTGACTTAGATGATGTGCTCACTCCAGATGAATGAAAATTGAGACATACTAGTGGGTTTATTGACGCTAACTATTTGAGGCCTTGGATAGGAAGGGAGAACTATGA